CGTCAGATTCGGTTGGTTGCCCCCAACCGTCTTCAGCTCCTTTCACTAATTGACCGTTCTTTCAAACAAAGAAAGAGTGTTCCCGGCTGTAGGTTCTTCACAATTAGCTGGGCTTCTAGTACAGAGATCACTACTTGTTATGCCAGGGTCTCCTTTTTCGAGTTGGTTACTGAGGAGATCTTCCTGTTGAGCATCGTTTTCCCAGCAATCTCTGCTTAGGGTGGCCTCATAGAGTTCGGGAGAGTACTCTGGTTCTTGCTCATACGCCTCGAAATATTCATAATCTGCGAAAGTCGTCTCGAAGCTCTGACTCTCGAGAGAAAGTCTTGCCTTTGGCGGGAAGACTCCTTCTGACTGCAGCTTGAAGGGTTCCTTACCTTACTAATAAAGGTTTGCTGGAAGTCTTTTTCCCAATCCTACTGAAAGAGGGGGCTTGCATGATTGCGACGGCGCTAGGCCGCTCATCATTCTGAAGAGTATCCTTAGGTTTGTCGACATCCAGATCATTGTCAACGGCATTGGGCTGTTCATCAACTTCTTCGGATACCCAATCTCCATCAGTTCTTCTATCGGCTTTGGGCCGATCGTCGTCATATGGCGTTTCAGGATGACATCTGCTAATGAGATCCGGCGTTTCAGCCACTAAGGGAGGCACAGGATCATTGAAGGGCTCCTCGACTCTAAAGAGAGTCTCTTTGGACAGCCTGGAATGTCGTCGTCCTTGCAAAACTTTCGAAACTCTTCCCAGATTGACTTCTTTCCTTGGCTGGTAACAGCCATAAGCGGTTCGTCCCATACTTGAGGGCACAAGTCATTCCCCGGAATAGATCTCTTTTTGTTCGGAGAAATCTCTAAACTTGAATCCGGGCCTTTTTGGGGGGATAGAGGGAGCATTGGCTGATAAGACTGAAGTATTGTATGTTCATCGTTGATGCTTTGATCATTCGAAAAAAAGGTACTCCTCAAAGAGCTACTAAATGAAATAAGAATGTCGCCGTCTTCGAGTTCAGAAAGTCTGTGGTCCGGAATAGTGGCTAGAAAGTGACGCAACAGTGATCTAGCCTCTTCTTCTCCCATGCTTCCTTCATAGACCCAATCACCAAGCTCTGCCGTAGGTGAATTTCCTGAAAGAAGTGAAACGGCAGGTTTCTCTTCGTCTCCTATTTCTTGAAAAGCCGGCTCTTGGGCAGGCTAGAGGACGCCTTTTCATATTTTGAAGATACCTCAGAGCATACGCCCTGACTTGAAAGAGCTTTCGAGAGGTTCTTCCTTGCTACTAGCACTAGTCATCGTGCTAGATTCCTTGGGAAAGTCCTTCTGTAATAAAATAAATGAGGATTAGCTTTCTGGACTTCAGTAATCTTCTCTGAGGAAGAAATGGTACAGATCTGGCTCCGGATAGGATAATGTCAGAGGCATTGTTAGCTGGATTGTAATCTGGAAGGGCATTAGCCTCATAGCTTTCTTCTTTCTCTGCTTTGCCATAGACGTAGTCTAACAGCGAAATTTCTTTTGTAAGCTCTCTGTATCGTAAGCACCTATCTCTGATAGGATTCGATCTTGCTCAGAGAACTCGGCAAGCCAATGAATCATTTATTCTGAGAGAGGTTAGGTACTTTGCATGCCCAGCCAGAAGTGCTTTCCTTAGCCTAGAATCCACCACATTTCGCTGGACGCGCGTAATAAGTTCTTTGCAAGTGGAGTTCTTCTTTGAAGATTTTCATGCGAAATAATATACTAATTTGTTTGCCTGGTTTAGAGAGAAGTGGACATAAATGGTAGGGTAACGAAAAGGGGTTAAAAACAGATGGATTTGAGAATGGTCTTTTTCCACTTGACAATCCCCTTCCATATCATTAGATAGGCATATATAGGATTCACGACTGACGCCCTGTGTGGAGAGAGCCCTAAAGCACTGTAAGCAAGTTACTCCACCAAGAGAAGATAGAATCCGCCAAGGGCATTCCCAGCAGCATTAGCTAGTTATATGCAAATGACAGCCAAGGAAGGAATCGGGTCGGGAAAGAAGACTGGAACCGATGTTCCAGATCATTACGAATCCTAAGCCAACTGAGTTATCTCGTTTGGCGTGGGCATCAGTTGAAGTTTCAGTTGTTGTAAATTATCGATGAGAAAGGTATTATTTTATTATGGGAACTTCTCAATAAAGTTACATTTTTGGAAAAGACTTAGGCTCAATCGCAGCTTAACAGGCTCGCTCGCTGCATCCTTCCTCTTTCAAGAGTTCTTTCGAAGCCCCTTTATAACACCTTCTTTTTTCGTTGGTAATGGTTTCAGGTTCTGAATGGATGTCCCAATTGGGTGAATTCTTAAACCGAGATGGATTCTTGCCCGACCAAATAAGATAAAGGCTTGGCAGCGAAAAGGCTTTTCCAAGAAGCAACTTATTAGGAGGCTCCCCTATTGATATTTAATCACTCTCAAACAGGGGTGGCGGGTGGGTACAGAAAGACTAATCCAATTTTTGAATTCAACAAGAAGTACCACCAGTGTGATAGAATGCGATTCCGAGTGATAAGACCTAGGATAGAAGGTAGAGGATGGAACCGAATCGAGCCTACGGGGAAGTTGCTCCTTAGAATGCCAAACCAAATTAGAAGCAGGCAAGGCTTTCCATTTTTGTAGTCGGGGAAAGAATCCCTGGGTTGATGCTGAACCAATTCTTCCATTCCATAGCCCAGAGGAAGCAGAAATAACATTCCATGCTGCGAGGCATCGCTGATAACATCGCCTGTTGTACAGTTGCTTTAGCCCAGGAGCCAACCTAGCTAAGGCAATATCCCAAAGTAGGGGCAGCTAACTGTGTAATAGATGCTCTTTCCTCTTGCGGGAAAGCTATTCCTTGAGTTGAGATGCTACTGCTTAGATTAGATGGTTAGCTCAGGAGATGCTTTCTTGTAGCTCTACCTTTTAAAAAGCACTTCTCTTGCGTTCTTGAGTTAGTTTTTTGTCTTGTAGCTACTACCGATATGCTATGCAAGTGGTAGAAGTGGTGCTCTTAATTCAGTGCTAAGCACTCAGCTCGCGCAGGGCTTGGAAGACCCTTCGCTAGCGAGGCTGCTATTACAGAGGAAGAATAAGAGGGAGGGGGTACCGAGGAGACAAGGACAACTATGTAAGGCTTAGACCTTGCGTATACTGCTCCGCCTTTTGGTAGCTCTCTCTTCAAGCACTCTTGCCTTAAGAAGGGCTAGCTCTGTTTCAAGCACGACTTCTTGATCTTCTCTTGCTCGCTCAGTTGATCTGTGTTTAAGACCCGCAGGTCAGTAGCCGGAACACAAAATCTTCTACCTTTTCAAGAACACAAGCCAAACTCTCTGTGATCATATAAGATATATGTTTATCTGGATCTGGATGTAAGAGTAATTAAGAAAGCGAAAGGAGGGATTGCCTTGATGGCAAGCCCGACTGCAGCGTTATTAGAGTGAGGCTTCTAGCTTTCCTCTAACTGACGGGGGGTTTCCTTGCACCCGGGAACCCAGTTCAAGATCCCTCCCAAGGTCGATCAGAATTTTGTTAACCCTTGGTCCGCGAGCTAGTACATTGGGCTGCCGGCGATAGAGTCGTTCCTTCCGGAAAGGAAAGCCGTCTCCCAATGGTTTAATTCAAGTTGTTCTTTGCAGGAACCGGTCTCTTGCTTTCCATCTCTTGAGACCGCCTTTCTATGATAACACAGACTGTATGTGTATTGCATATAGATATAGACTGGGTAGTAAGAAAGGAACTTCTCCCCCGCCGACTCGCCGCTTGTTCGTTAGCTCCTTAGGAATGAATGAAAGGGGAAGGAATGCCTTAGGAAGGGAAGGAGAAGACATAAGGACAGGGACGAAATTACCTTATAAAGGAGTGGACACTAGACAGGGGCTTCTATTGCTTATCCATAGTCAACTACTTCTTGGGCTACATATTAAGCCGAGACTGCTACAAAGGCTGGTAGAACCATTGGTAGGAAGACAAATCAAAATACGGATGATACTGGTTCGATAGATCCAAGGACTGAAAAGGACAAGTCAGTTTCCTCAAACTCAGGGTTTAGGTTCAGATAGCGGGAAATCTCAAATCCCCTCATGCATAACCACAGATACCTTATAATTGATAAACCATATCTAGAGCCAAAGGTAGAGCGGACTACCCCGTAAATAACCCTACTTTCATTTACTCTTTTGACTTGATAAGAGACTGGGCTTTTGCCCTTTATTGATGGATTCCCACTTGTTAAGAAAGAGCTTTCAAGGCTTTCAAAGTCACTTGCTTAACTCAGATAATGATTTCAAACTTTTGGATTTTCCCTTGCAGCAATTGGATAGCTGGGAAGACTTCATAGATAGGCTAGAAAAGAGGGCTAGCTTTCTTCGGCGATTATAGAATTATCATTTTTAAAAGTGCTTGCTTAATCAAAAGATGGAAAGCAAATAGGATAATTTTAACTGGCCCCAGGATTGCTCACAGTAAAAAGAAGGAAACTGATAGACAGGTTGACTCACAGATACTTTCCTAATCTTTCTCCCACTGGTTGGTACGACATCTAGGGGAAATGGCAACTCGTCTGGTCTGGACCAAGAGCAACTCGACTAGGGATGGAGACTCTTCCCTCGCCTCATTAGGACCCTCCGATAACTAGCACAAGCGAGTACAGAGAATACGCTAATAGGGGTAATCCGCTAATAGATAGAGGTTCGCAGGCAAAGGTATGAAAGAATTCGATCGAGAGGGATGTTACAACTCGACTAAAAGGAGAGGGAAAGGCATTAGCAATTGAACCAAGAGATTAAGCGAACTCCTACTAGATGCAAATCGGAATGGCCCTCTCAACTCCTCAAGGAGGGCTCCAATTGATCCTGGGACTAATGGGACTGGACCTGCAACTCCAAGCTTCAAAGCAGAAACTTCTACTGCATCTAATCTTGATCCCCTTGCCCCAGAACTCGTAGAACCTGCGCTTGACCGTCAGCCTGAGCCTGCTAGCCCATTTGAAAGACTCCTTTTTGGCTTTAAGGATACAGCAGGTTTGGAAGATACTGCTGGCTTGGGAGAATCCTACAGCAGCGACCAAGAAATCCGTGACTGGCCTGGCCTTACCACGAGGAAAGACTTGGATAGAAAGATAGAGATATTAGAGAGACCGAGGATCCTTTTATTCCTAATCCCAAGAGGAAATACATCAAATCCAAGGGAACCTTCCAAAGAATGCGCTGCTTACCTGATTCCCTAAGGGGAGACTGCTGGCTTATGATATACTGCTCCCTTGTGAGAGACTGCAGAGATTGCGGGCTTGAAGCTTTCTCCCAGAAGCCTATGATAGTAGTCCTCCATTGGTCCTTGAAAGAAAAGGAACTGGCCCTAGGACTTCAACTGGAACTGGCAGAAAGGCAGAAGGAATAAAAGGTGGAAAGAAAGGCCCACATTATACCGCAGGTTCAGGGAGAAAGACTACAACTGGCTGGCTGGTAAAAGGCACTGGGGATTATCTTATGATTCTAACTCACGCGAAGGCAGAAAGCCTGGAAAAATGCCTGGAAGGAAACAAGAAAGACGCTACTGGAAATATCCTTGGGGAAGATAGAACTCAAACTACAAGAAAGGAAACAGGCTTGCTTGCTCACATGCTATTAGCTCACCGACTTTATTGCTTTCCTAAAATCCCTACTCGCTTAAGATAGAAAGTGACTCGCCCCAAGGGACTTAAAGACTTTAAAACTAACTTGCTTTTCTGTAAAGGCTATCAAACGAATTGGCCCGGAGAGAAGAGAGCTCACTTTTCCTTGCTGCCCTATAAGCTCCTATCCCGTCGCTTGCTGGAACATATCGCTTTTTCCTTAAACACAGAACAGAAGGAATCCTACTAGCGCTAGACGGAATGACACTTGGACCTAACCTAATGGGAAACTGGTGAAAGATTAGGAAATCCTACTCCCCCGTGTAACTGAGAGGGAATCAATCATACTACGATCGTCAAATCCTACGCTGTCAATAGAACCGTCGGCCTAGAACCTCTAATCAATAGGAGCTAATAATACTCTCCCGGGGAATTTGACTAAGACTCCCCAACTCCCCTGGCTAATATGGTTCCGGTGTAATAGGCGGACATAGAATACGGGGAATGCGCATACTGTGAATAAGACCCCTCATTTAAGTAGGAATTAGACCAAGGCTATACAAGCCCGGATGCTACTACATGTACTGCTGCCAAAGATATCTTCTCTTACCCCCCCATCCTTACACCAAGAAAGGTACTTTGTTACTAGCCAGGAACTCTCAACTACTCCCTTAAAAAGGAAGCCATAAGGAATGAAAAAAAATAAAGAATCAAAGGCAGAAACTGCAACAACCCCTTAGCTCCTTTGGTTTGGCTCGTTACGCTCCTTAGTAAGCGGATTGGTAGAACTTCAAGGCACTTTACCCTTGACCTTACAGGCTTTATTCCTTTCCTAGTCCGCCATCGAAGCTACTCTAGCGAAAGAGTTCTTACTTTGTAGGTGAAAAGCAAGAAAACTGCCTGGCAAGAAAATTTTGATTACAAACCATTCAATCAATGCTTTGTAATAATATAAAACACACAAGCTGATTTGAATATTAATTCAAGGGTGTGGTTTACATATTCATACATAGAGGATGGAAGATGCTCCTGCTTCGATCGAAAAGAGTCGTTCATTAAGTAAGTCGCAACACATTCATTTGTTGATGGGTGAGAGGCAAAGCAGGAGACCGGAGCATGTGCCAGTGAGGGAATAATGGAGCAAGCAATAGGAAATGGCGCGGGCACCGCCACAAAGACTGAATGAATGCGGGCAATGACTTTCTTGATTCATTTATTTGTTATATACGGCATGAGGTCTTCCCTGTCAGTCACTGGTTCAACTCTTTCATTACTCCTTTCAGTGATGGCTATTCGCTATTCCCCGAACAACTCGATGAATAGGGAACTAAACAGTCGACCATTCACCGCACCTCGAATTCGAGAACAAAAACATCTGGCGATCGACAACAAACGCCTTCTTTTTCTTTCCTTTCTCTTAGCCTTCTGCTGAGGAAGTCTACCGTGTTGCAGGTAGTCGAGGTTATCATTAATGCAACCTCCAATCTTCTCTTTGTTCTTGAATGGCAACGGTATTGACCGACTCTTCTTGAAACACAACTTCTGTCAAAGGGAACAAGACCCTTCTTTCGCCGACAAAGACGGTGACGACTTTTTCTTTTTCTGACGGCAGAGAAAGTGAGGCTGCTAAGCTGGCCAATGCATCGGCTTGTGCGTTCAACCCCCGTCGGACGTGTGTTAGCTTGATCTCTTGGAACTGCCTTATTAAATGCTTCGCCCGTTCGTAGTAGGGCACAAAAGTTCGCCTCTTGACAATGTAGGTGCCATGGGCTTGTTTGATTACTAACTCCAAATCCCCAAAGACTTGAAGCCTGGTTATCGAAGCCTCGAGAGCTAGAGAATTACAAATAGAGATTTTTAGGAGAAAAAAATTCAAGACAATTAAAAGCAATCAGGGCCTCGTACTCCGTTTCGTTGTTGGAGCACCCTTTCGTCAATGCCAGGGAGTGAGGGATTATAGCATTGTCCGGTGTGATGAAGACGATGCCAATACCAGAGGAATGAAATAGTTGGCTCCGCCCGGAATAAGATAAGAGGAAAACGGCTTGGATATCAATGACTTTGCTAGGGAGATGGAACGACTGCACGCAGAGATGCGTGAGGAGGGGAGCTAGGAATGATATAAATGTAAAGCCACGCCGGAGAGCCCAGGAGTTTGAGGTTGGTGATGAAGTATGGTCCTGAGAAAGGAAGTAAGGCAGAGAGAGGCGGTCAATTGCGGCAGCGAAGGATTTTGCCATGTAGGATTCTGGAGAAATACAACGACAATGCTTAGCAACTAAGGTAGAACTGCCCCTTATTAGCTTTTTTAGTAAGGTTTGGAACGTCCCAAACTTGAACGTTTAAGAATTGAGCCGTTATTATGGACACAAGAGCGCAGAGGGCGAAGAAGAGGGAAGAGCCGTGACGGGTGAGCCCTATTACGTAAGGGAACCGTCGGGAACCGAATAGAAAACTGCAACGACCAGAGGAGGATCACATAGACGAACATAAAAACTCTCATAGCAGAGTGGATGGCAGGAATGGTTACCGGAAATGGAGGTGCTGAGATTGGCCCCGGAACGCCCTCCTGAGTCAAAGGGGGAGTTTTTGAACCTTTTTAGTTTGACTCTGCTAGCTCTGGAGCTGATGGATCAACAATGGTAACTCGAACTGGCGTGGCGGAGAAGGAGTATAGCTTTGTTGGGGGTGAACTTACTGCTCCTGGCTTTACCTCATAGAGGTAGACAGGCATATTTTGGGGTTCAAAGTCGAGGTAAACGACTGATTCTTAGTCAACTCGGTTAGCTTCCTCTGCTTCCGGTGGTGGGACAACCACTTTTTCGGACAAAGGCTAGGTAATGTCTTTCCAACTAGCTCTACCCCGGTCACTGGGTCAATAATGGGCCCGGTGGTTCTTCGACTGGAACCGGAATAGATCGTCGGGCGAGGTGGTGGTAGGGAAGCAGCTGGTACTACTATCGAAACCATAAGGGGCGTTTACGCTGGGACTGAAGCTTTGATACTCGTGCCTACGCAGCCTTTGTTCGCATCTCTCATCGATTCCCCTATGGAGAAGAGGAATAAATAATAGCATTCATTGGTTGGACCTTTATGCTACAAGCCTCTGCTATTGACACTCTTTCTATACTATACGAGCTGTAGGATCATGAGCATCACCCACAAAGGCATACATAGAAGGCAGTTTCTCACCCGGGTCGAGATCTGAGGCCGGTGCGGCAACCCATTGTCCACCGGAATAAAAGCGAGCAGCATTGGGGCTAGCAACATTTAAACCACAAAAACGATTCACTTGGTTCCAACAGCAGATCAAAATCGGGGAGCCGAGCCAATCACAGATTTGGATCTCGTCCCACCTGAAAATTGCATTGAAACTTCCCTTGATGACCCAGAACGACCGGGTTGTAGTTGAACCATCTCCGGTGAGAGATTTTGTCAATCGAGTCGAAAAAGAAGCACCTTGCCCATATTGATACCCCGTTTAAGGTGTTCCAGTTGCATATCGGTATCTATACGCCTCTACTCGGTTTGATAGCTTGTTAAGGTTTGGAACCCTTAGCCGGGGGGAAAGAGAAAGCAGTACCAATTGTGGGAACATCAGCTTATGCCGGAACAGCGGTGAAGAAAGCAGCATCTCCGCCACCATATCCATATTCAATCCCCTCGGCCCTCCAGTTTACCTCTTTGCAGGGGTAAAAGCTGCACCATCACTAGCGACAGAGTCATTACCAACAGCTCAAAATCTTAGAATTACGGATCGGTAAGGAAGGAGCTTACCTTGGATGACTTGTTCCTCGCCTCAGGGTCATCAACTGAAACTACTGATGCTTACTCATATGCTGGCCGGTCCGGTTAAATCAAATTGGATCTGCCTTAGTCTATACCTATACGGGTAGTGCTATTCCAATTGGTTCAAGGTAAGCAGCTGAAGCAACTGCTGGGGGTACCTATCCAACAGTCTCTGCCGCTGGTGGAACTGGATATCGATCCAACGGGTTCGGACGCGAGCGAAGGGAAGCGTTGTACTATGGTTCAATGGGTGAGGATGCTAGGTTACCAGGTTCTCAAATCGGGTATTGAACCGTCTCTCCCTCCTGCAGCAACCTTTGCCTCTATCTCTACTTCTGGGTCTCGATCTCGAACTCAAACTGATGCCTAGCTGCCTGAATCTCTGCTTCCTTCTACTACCAGCGGGCTAGCCTTAGTTATGATTTGTATATCGATCCCTTGGTTGAAGGACGGATCTCGCTACATACTAAAAGGATGTTAATCGCCGCATTGGAACTACCTACCATGAACCTTCTACCCCGAAATCCCACCACTTAGAGTCCATAGGAGGTTGCGGGATGGGAACTATCGGGGCAAGACCGGGGAAGGGGAATC